GGAAATTTCTCGTTGAGTTACGTAATTATTTAAAAACGAAGAAACCTCAATTCAACGAAATCATCTCTTCTACCAAGACATTCACTGGGGAAGCAGAAGTTCTTTTGAAGGAAGCTATTCAGGAACATATGGAACTCTTTTGACTCCAGGAACAAGTAGAAAAAATTGATTAATAATTCATAACTTTATAATCTTACTTTGAATATCTTTTGTTTGAATATAATTATTTTCATATAATGAATAATCATAATAATCAATAATCATAATAATGATATGAAATTCGAATAAAAAAAAGAAATTATTTGAATATTCTATTCTTCTATAATAATAAGATTTTCAATTTGAAAATAGAGGGGCAAGATATAAATTTTGTATATAAGATATACATAAGATAAGTTCTTATTCTAAAAGTCTAAACGGCTCTTAATTCAATTCAAATCATTCAAAATCTTTTTAGAAATAGATAAATTCAATTCAATATATATGCATATGCAAATAATTTGCGTCCAATAGGATTTGAACCTATACCAAAGGTTTAGAAGACCTCTGTCCTATCCATTAGACAATGGACGCTTTTCTTTAACTTTTAGTTAAAGAAAAAAAGAATTCTATATTCTATATTTATATAAGAATCTATATTCTATAGATACATATATAAATAGAATTTATATCAAATAAAATGATACAAATAGAAAAGAAAAAATTCCAATTCAATTGAACAATTGAATATTAATAACTAAAACACAACTAAATTAATAAATTCAAATGAATAATTAACTAATTTTTTAATTGACTAAGAAAAAGATATTCATTCTATAATAGAAAAAGAAAGATTCGAATAGAATAAATAGAGAGACAGGATAGAAGCGGGTAGCAGGAATCGAACCCGCATCGTTAGCTTGGAAGGCTAGGGGTTATAGTCGACGTTGATTCATCGTTGATTCATCATTTTGAACGTCTCTAATTCAAAACCGAACGTGAAATTTTTGTTTCATTCGGCTCCTTTACGTAAGAAATGAAGGGATAGAAGACATAAAAAAAGAAAAATTGACCCCATAACATCTATATCAGCCTTTTTGTATGAATCCATTTAAAACACCCTGCTTTTTAGATGATCCCTATAGAAGAGGAGTATTATAACAATCTGTTTTTTTTTTTTTTCTAGTTACTTCGTTCTCTATTTCTATTTGAGATAATCTTTAGGAAAAGAATATAATTTCCATCGAGCTAAAAAAAGTATATGTCAATGTCTCTAGTAAACTAAAATAATCGTTTAATAGCTATTTTTCTTCAATATCTCCTATACAAAAGAAATCAAAATGGAAGATTTAGTTACGATTAGAAATAAACTTTCTATATCTTTCTCCATGGATCCTTTACTCATACTAAAAAAATTGGGATTATTGATCCAATTCCAAAAACTTATGTTTCATAATCTTCAAATTCAATTTGTCAATTTAGAATTGATTCTTCTTTTATAAAAATAAATTATGATAATGGATATTTTTCCTCGAATCGTTCATTGAGAGGTATAAAGGATTAAATCCCTTTAAGTAAGAAATAAAGTTTTTGATCGGGATAGGAATCAAGCGAAAGATCCCTTAACTATTAAGGGTTTCATAGAACGAATCACACTTTTACCACTAAACTATACCCGCTACAATACAATTCTTTTATAGAATTGGACCTTTTGTCGAACAAGGGAATCAATCGTAATTAACAAAAAGGAGCATACTATTATGATAATTAGAGTGTTGACATGTTTTGGAAGGGGACTTCCTAATAAAGTTAAGAAAAGGGGAGAATCTCATTTTTGGATTTTGTTTTTGCTTAAGCTGAAGGTGTTTTGTTTTGACAAATACATCTCGACAAAACCACTTAATCCATAACAAAAAAATGCATTGTGCAAAAATCTATAGTTCCATTCTTTAGATACGTTATCAGAAAAAAAAAAAAGAAGGAGAAAAATGTCATTCTTTTCTGATATCATTTTGGTTCTATATCTTAGGAATCAAAAAGGCTTTTTGATAATGTTTCAATAAGATTACAAGTATTTTGATTTGAAAAACCAAATACATTCAAAGAAATCATTGTTATCTAGGATTCATGGGAATAAAAAGAGCCCGGCTAGGTACTGGTGCAGCTCTGGGTTTATAGTTTATAAAAAGAAAGAAAAAATGAAATAAAAGAGATTCTATTATTATTTGATATCTCATATTTATTATTTAAATATGAGATATCAAATAATATATATAAATGATATCAAATATATATATGAATAGAAATAAGATAGAAATATACTGAAATATGATAATAATTAAGGATATAAAAGGGCTTTTTTTTTTACTTTTTGTTCTTTTTATTTATGCGATGTAACATAAACATAGTCATTCTTTTTTTTTTTTTTTCAATTTGGGAGAGATGGCTGAGTGGACTAAAGCGTCGGATTGCTAATCCGTTGTACGAGTTTTTGTACCGAGGGTTCGAATCCCTCTCTTTCCATTTCCGTTGATGATTTGGTATTTTTTTCTTTTGAACTTATGGAGTTCTTTTATTTGTTTTTCTTGTTTGTTTTTTTTTTTTATTTGCTAGTTCAAGGAGATAAAATCTATAAAATCCTAAAAATATTTCAAAATCTAGCACAAGCAAGGAAAACACAGAAAACCAAAAAGATTTTTTTTATTCTTCACGTCCTGGATTACGTCCTGGATCGTTAGATAGGAATCCGAAGATGAAAAGAGAAACAAAGAATATCACTACCGTGTAAACAAATAGTTTTAGAGTAAGCATTCAAAAATCTCCAAAATAATTAAAAAAAAACGCAAATGATGAGATGGTCCGGATCTTTCTTGTCTATCAAACCGTTTTCAATATTGGAATCAAGAGTTCACGCTGTAAGACTTATCTGATCTTATAAATTGTTAAAAAGTTAGAATTTTTAGTTTCGAATAAATTCTGAATTTTTTAGGACATTTTTCAAATTAAAGATCTCATCGAAAACTTACAGCAGCTTGCCAAACAAAAGCTAAAAGAAAAAAGAGTACAGGTATTACTGGCATAATATCTACAATTGGATTTAAAAAAGCGTAGGCTTCCGGTAATTTCGCCAAGAAAAAACTACTTGAATAAGGGGCAGAGTGAATACAAATACCGACAAAACTAAAGATATTAAGCATAACAAACATTTTGTTCTTTAAGAAAAGAAATTGTATTTTTGTTTTTTTTTTGTTTTACCCATTAATTCATATCTATAATTATAATGAATAAATATTCATATTCAATATTGATATTAATAGATAGTATTATTAATAAATAGATAGTATTATTAATAGTATTATTAATAGATAGTATTAATATAAGATAGTATTAATATCAATCGTAAATGAAATAATTTGGATTCATAGTATAAATGAAATGAAATAGTATAAAAGATTCATATTAGTATTAATATAATAAATAATTCATCAATATTGATAATAAATATATTGATAATAAATATGAAAAAGAAATATTAATTCCATATTTTCATTATTCAAATTATTATATATTTAATTATTATACATAATTCTTTTTCTTTTTTTTTTTTATCATTTTTATAATATTCAAATATATATTTATAATATATATAATTAATATATATAATATAATATAATATAATTAAAATATATATAATATAATTAAATGAAAAAGAATTATACATATATAATAAAATTCATAAAGAAAATACAATAAAAAATAAAAAAAAATGAATCAAATAAGATTAAACCTCCCAAAATTCTTTTTTGATTTGAACTTATCCAGTTCAAAAGATTTTCATTCTGAAATAAAAAATAGAAGAAATCATACTTTTATACAATATTTTAATTGAATTCTATGTAACGATCCAAAATTTCAGTCTTTTTATATAACATATAAAAAGACTAGCAATGATTTCTTCTATAGAAATTTTTTAACAGGAATTGACGAAAAACCAATACCAATAATAGTGTTTATTAGTGTCGAATCGAAAATGGGGCGTGGCCAAGCGGTAAGGCAACGGGTTTTGGTCCCGTTATTCGGAGGTTCGAATCCTTCCGTCCCAGATCATATTCAAATATGATGTATATCATATTTGAATACAAATTGTATATCAGAATAAAGATTACCTTATCATTCGTCTCTAATCTAAATCAAGTCGCTTTTGAATCTACATCTTCAAAAGCGACTTGATTTTTTTATTTATTTTTTTTTCTAATATCTGTTTAATAAATTCATTTTTTCTATTTTACAAACTATAAAAATCAAATAGAAAATCTATTCACACAATATCGAGTTCATTTTCATTTTTTTTTTTTGAAATACTTCTTTATCTTTACCTTAGAAATTGTCGATTCATATAAAAAGAAAACCTAGAAGTAAAAGATCTAGATTATTATGTATTGATTGAATCAATGACTATTCATCTATTGTATTTTCATGTAAATAGAGGAAAAAAATCTTTATGGAAAAATGGTGGTTCAATTCTATCTTGTTTAATAGGGAGTTAGAATATAGGTGTGGGTTAAGTAAATCAATGGATAGTTTTGGTCCTATTGAAAATACCAGTGTAAGTGAAGACCCAATTTTCATCAATATGTATAAAAACATTCATAGTTGGAATGATAGTGACAATTCTAATTACAATAATGTTGATTATTTAGTCAGTATCAGGAACATTCAGAATTTCCTATCGAATAAAACTTTTTTAGTTAGAGATAGTAAGAGGAACAATTATTTCATATATTTGGATATTGAAAATCAAATTTTTAAGATTGACAGTGATTATTCTTTTCTAAGTGAACCAGAAAGTTTTTTTTCTAGTTATAAGAATTCTAGCTATATGAATAATGTCTCTAAAAGTGATGATGATTATTATATGTATGATACTAAATTTAGTTGGAATAATAACATTCATAGTTGCGTTGAGAGTTATCTTCGTTCTCAAATCTGTATTGATAGTTCTCTTTTAGGTGATAGTGACAAATACAATGACAGTTACTTTTATAGTTACATTTGTGGTAAGGGCAGAAATAGTAGTGAAAGCGAGAGTGCTAGTATAGTAACTAACACGAATGATACAAATGATAGTGATTTCACCCGAAGAGAAAATTCTAATGATCTCGATGAAACTCAAAAATACAAGCATTTGTGGATTGAATGCGAAAATTGTTATGGATTAAATTATAAGAAATTTTTTAAATCAAAAATGAATATTTGTGAACACTGTGGATATCATTTGAAAATGAGCAGTTCAGATAGAATCGAACTTTCGATTGATCCAGTTACTTGGAATCCTATGGATGAAGATATGGTCTCTCTGGATCCCATTGAATTTCATTCAGAAGAGGAACCTTATAAAGATCGTATTGCTTCTTATCAAAGAAAGACTGGATTAACTGAAGCTGTTCAAACAGGCACAGGTCAACTAAACGGTATTCTTGTAGCAATTGGGATTATGGATTTTCAGTTTATGGGGGGTAGTATGGGATCTGTAGTAGGTGAGAAAATTACCCGTTTGGTCGAATATGCTACCAATCAATTTTTACCTCTTATTCTAGTATGTGCGTCCGGAGGAGCACGTATGCAAGAAGGAAGTTTGAGCTTGATGCAAATGGCTAAAATATCTTCTGCTTTATATGATTATCAAATAAAGAAAAAGTTATTCTATGTATCGATTCTTACATCTCCTACTACTGGTGGAGTGACAGCTAGTTTTGGCATGTTGGGGGATATCATTATTGCCGAACCAAATGCTTACATTGCATTTGCGGGTAAAAGAGTAATTGAACAAACGTTGAATAAGGCAGTACCCGAAGGTTCACAAGCAGCTGAATATTTATTCCATAAAGGCTTATTTGATTCAATTGTACCGCGTAATCCTTTAAAGGGAGTTCTGAGTGAATTATTTCAGCTCCATGCTTTCTTTCCTTTGGCTAAAAATGAAAAAGAAAGCAGAGCCTAAAATTATTTTTGAATTCTCTTTCTTTTTTTTGTATGTTGTGACAAGTAAGTAGTTATTTAGTTTCTAGGAATAAAATAAATATAAGAATAAGAGTCAAGATCCAAAGAAAAGAATTCATTTTGATTTGTTTATTTGGAAATATAAGATTTCACTACAGAAAGAATCATCCGGATAATTTTGTTTACTTATATTCCTGATTAGTAATCAGAAAACATATATTATAAAAAAGCGAATTATTTCGTCCAAGAAATTAGACAAGAGACATCATGTCCCTTTTTTACTAAAAATCCTTGTTATTGACTCATATTATAACGAATTTTTCAAGAATTTTTCAGAAAAAACTCTTGATTCTTATTGATTTATTATATTCTATACTCATTCTATATACTCAATATTAATTATTCATTCATTATTCTATATATATTTACTTAGCTATACTTAGTATAATTTTTGAAATATATTTAGTATAAGTATATATGAATTCTAGTGATTATAAACTATCTTTATAACAAGACTTTCATATCTTTAATATAACAATAAAAAAAAAAATAACAGGTACAAATATTCAATCTAGGTACCCATTCTATGATAAACTTACCCTCTATTTTTGTGCCTTTAATAGGCCTAGTATTTCCGGCAATTGCAATGGCTTCTTTATTTCTTCATATTCAAAAAAACAAGATTTTTTAGATATGGGCAGTAGGGACAAATATCATATATTTTTTTTTAGATCGGGAGGTAATTCGATGAATTACTCCTAAAGGTTTACATCAAAATAGTGCTAGTTGATGAAAGTTATTTCAGAAACAAAGAAAATTCAAAAAGTCAAATGAATTTGCTTGGATTATTTTATTCTCTTCCAATTACAATAAAATAAAAAAGTATCTAATAGAAATACAATAAAGGAGGATCCACTCGAAATATGTTTAGAAATATGTTTACGTTTTATAATCTGATTTGGCAATCAGAAGATGAACGGATAGAATTTATAACGGGGTGTCGAAAACCGAGCGATTTCTTTTGGGCCTTTATCGTTTTTTTAGGTTCATCAGGATTATTATTGGTTGCAACTGCCAGTTATCTTCGTAGAAATGTGTTATCTTTATTTCCGTCTGAGGACACTCTTGTTTCTCTAGAGGAAATTGATTTTATTCCACAAGGGGCGGTGGTGACTTTATATGGAATATCGGGTCTATTTATTAGTTTTCATTTGTGGTGTACAATTTTTTGGAATATAGGTAGTGGTTATGATCGATTCGATAGAAAAGAGGGAATAGTGTGTATTTTTCGTTGGGAATTTCCTGGAAAAAATCGTCGTATTTTTCGCCGATTCCTTATGAAAGATATTCAGTCCATCATAATAGAAACTAAAAATAGTTATACTTATCATGTCCTTTATATGGAGATCAGAGGAGGGGGGGCCTTTCCCTTGACTCGTACTGACGAGAATTGGACTCCACTACAAATTGCACAAAAAGCTGCAGACTTGTCTCGGTTGTTGCGCGTACCAATTGAAATAGTAGTTTGAAAAAAAATGAACTTCAAAATGATTCTTAAGGAAAATCTTTTTCGAAATCTTTTTCTTTTCATAGAAGGGGAGTTCTTTGGTTTAGAAATCCGACTAATATTCATTACGCAAAGTGTTCTTTTGTGTATTCATAAAAAGGGGTAATTGTTTCGAATCTTAGCAATTGATATCTTTTGAAACAATATCTTTTTTCTTCGTTTGAATATTTGAATTAGCAGTGGATTCTTTCGCTTTCTTATTTAATTTCCGTATTCTTGCTAAGTTCAAGAACTAACCCCCAAATTGCAAATAAAAAACGAGGTAATAGATTATAGATTTATATATATTATATATATAATAGGCTCTATAATTTGTAATATAACTGATGATTAATAGAAAGATTATTATCATATAGAGTTGATGAATGAGGTAAAGCTGGGTTCATTAAAGACGAAAAATGGCAAAAAAGAAAGCATTCATTCCCCTTCTTTATCTTACATCTATAGTCTTTTTGCCCCGGTGCATCTCTTTCACATTTAAGAAAAGTCTGGAATCTTGGGTTACTAATTGGTGGAATACTAGGCAATCCGAAATTCTCTTGAATATTATCCAAGAAAAGAGTATTCTAAAAAAATTCATAGAATTCGAGGAACTGTTCCTCTTGGATGAAATGCTAAATGAATATCCGGAAACACGTCTACAAAAACAAAACCTTCGTACCAGAATCTACAAAGAAAGCATCCAATTGATCAAAACACACAACGAGGATCATATGAATACGATTTTGCACTTCTCGACAAATATAATCTGTTTTGTTATTCTAAGTGGTTATTCTATTCTAGGTAATCAAGACCTTATTATTCTTAACTCTTGGGTTCAAGAATTCCTATATAACTTAAGTGACACAATCAAAGCTTTTTATATTCTTTTATTAACTGATTTATGTATAGGATTCCATTCGACCCATGGTTGGGAACTAATAATTGGTTCTGTCTATAAAGATTTTGGATTTGTTCAGAATGATCAAATCATATCTGGTCTTGTTTCCACTTTTCCAGTCATTTTAGATACAATTTTAAAATATTGGATTTTCCGTTATTTAAATCGCGTATCTCCGTCACTTGTAGTGATTTATCATTCAATGAATGACTGAAAAAAAAAACTATCCACTGATATAATTCTAAATGTAAAGTTTTTTCTTTTGTACAAAAGTTAAACATTCAATAATTTACTTATTCTTTTTTCTTTCTACCCACCTAAGGGATTATTCCTATATTCTAGGAACATTATTTCAGTAAATAACAGAATCATGGATAGGGAACTATGCCAGTAACCTACCTAATCTTATTGTAGAAATTTTCAGGATCAATGATTGGACCATGCAAACTAGAAATGCCCTTTCTTGGATAAAGGAAGAGATTACTCGATCTATTTCCGTATCGCTCATGATATATATAATAACTCGAGCATCCATTTCAAATGCATATCCCATTTTTGCGCAGCAAGGTTATGAAAATCCGCGAGAAGCAACGGGCCGTATTGTATGTGCCAATTGCCATTTAGCTAATAAGCCCGTGGATGTTGAGGTTCCACAAACGGTACTTCCTGATACTGTATTTGAAGCAGTTGTTCGAATTCCTTATGATATGCAAGTGAAACAAGTTCTTGCTAATGGTAAAAAGGGGGCTTTGAATGTGGGGGCTGTTGTTATTTTACCAGAGGGTTTTGAACTGGCCCCCCCCGATCGTATTTCGCCTGAGATTCAAGAAAAGATGGGTAATCTGTCTTTTCAAAGCTATCGTCCCGCAAAAAAAAATATTCTTGTGGTAGGCCCCGTTCCTGGTCAGAAATATAGTGAAATAACCGTTCCTATTCTTTCTCCAGATCCCGCCACTAAGAGAGATGTTCACTTCTTAAAATATCCTATATATGTAGGCGGGAACAGGGGAAGGGGTCAGATTTATCCCGACGGGAGCAAGAGTAATAATAATGTTTATAATGCTACAGCAGCAGGTATACTCAAAAAAATCATACGAAAAGAAAAGGGGGGATACGAAATAACTATAGTGGATGCATCGGATGGACGTGAAGTGACTGATTTTATACCCCCAGGACCAGAACTTCTTGTTTCAGAGGGTGAATCTATCAAACTTGATCAACCATTAACGAGTAATCCTAATGTGGGTGGCTTTGGTCAGGGGGATGCCGAAATAGTGCTTCAAGATCCATTACGTGTTCAAGGTATCTTGTTCTTTTTGACATCTATTCTTTTGGCACAAATCTTTTTGGTTCTTAAAAAGAAACAATTTGAGAAGGTTCAATTATCCGAAATGAATTTCTAGGTCCGTGGATTTATCAACATATTAAGCTCGTAAAAAAAAAAAAAATAACTAAATTTCAATTTTTGTTGATAAATTTTTCAATTCTATTCTGTGTATGTATGTTGTGAAGAAGACTATTTGACCTTGTTTCTTTTTTTTTTTTCAACCCCAATAAATTAGAGCGGTATGATT